CACTATAGTTAGCTCAGCACCAATCAAAAATCCCCAAGGAATTCCAAGAATTCTTGTTATACACTCGTTCCAACTCTCAACTCTCTTTTCTAGGTTCATCGATATTGAATCAATCGAACGCACCTCTAAGACTTGTTCCACTTTTGGAAGACCCTGCGTGATATCACCAGATCTAGATTTTTCATATATAAATGTAACTAATGTATCTCCTTCGGAAAGGATTTCTCCATAATGTCCATGAACAGTTGCTCCTGGAGTGGCTAAATAAGGCTTCGCCGATCTTATTACTACAGAGTCCATTTGAACAATTATAACTTGACCCGATTTTAGGTGTGATCCTTTTTTGGCTATACATATATTTTCACAAATAAACTGCCCGAGGCTAATTATTGTGGATGGTTCCTCCCAATAATTATGATTATAATTATCATGGAGAAAATGCCAATTCAAATTGACTGGATTCAAAAGTATGTTAGTATCGGAATTATAAATTCTTCCGGTTTCATCCATAAAAGAATATTTAAATACTTGAAAAGTCTGTTTTAAATTGTCGAGTTGCAAATATTTAGTTAACGAAATCTGATTATGGGTTAGCAAATGGTAAAATGAATAAAAATGCTCAATTTGAGAGGCTGTTCCTACAGGGCCTAACGAATTCCTAATTGGAATTAGAGGATCTCTTTTAATCGATTCTTTTATTTCATTGTAATATTTTACATCGTTGAATGGATTCATTTGAAAACAATTGTATGATGACAAAATTATCAAACATTGGGATTCTTTACTTCGATTCAACAACGTACGAAAAGTTCCTTGATTTTGGCTAAGTGATTGTTGAATCCTTCCCTTGGAATAAATAGAATAAAATGGATTGATATTGGTACGATCCGAAGTATTATCAAAGAAAAATCCCGAACCTAATGGATCATTCCTTTTTCGGATATACGAAGTATGGGATTTCACTAAGTTGATTCTTAGGAAATCTTGAATCAGACCCTTTGCACTTACTTCAACAAAAGAAGCGTGAGCCTCTTCGATAAAAGAATTTTTTTTGTCTTGGTCCCAGTTCAACATTAAACAGGTCCGAACTAATTGAATACTTGTGCCAGAAATTCCCCGAATTGGTTTACCATTTCCGTAAAGTATATAATTTACAACTCTAAATTCTAGATTATCCCTTTCCCGCAATGGATCTGGGGGGAAAAGTGTTGCTAAATTTATACCGTCCGCTATTTCATATATGATTACGGGTCGAACCAAAACAAAATACTTTTTCTTGGTGGGTGTGATCCATTGGGCATAAATCCAATTTTTCCATTTTTTTGATTCCTTAGAATTTTTTTTTACCGTTCCCGGTGGTATCAAGATGCCACTGTGTCGGAATATCTTATCCATCTCGCCAGGAAAGTGGATATCTCCAGAAAATATTTTTAGTTCAATCCTTTTTTTTTTTCTCTCCATGCGAACCAGTCCACCTACCCGGCTTCTTGTATTTAAAGTGATTCGTGTATCTATCCCAATGATACTATTGTTCCGTACCATTATGGCAGAAGACTCGGGGAAAATATGCACTTCCTCGGGAATGAAAAAAAATCGATCTACTTTCATTTGGTATTTTGGCTTAAATTCTTTAACTCCTCGATACTCAATTAAATCCTCTTTTTTGAGGATTGAATGCAACCCTAGAGTTCCATATTTAGTAATTCCCGAACTCTTTCTTCTGTATTGAGGATCATCGAAATAAGCAAGAATACTATTTCTACGAAAAATACCATTTATGGGTATTTCAATCGAAATACCGGGGTGGGGCATTAGTTCTTTCTCTCGTTCTTGAATCGATTGGAATGGAATGATGAATCTATTTCTTCGCCTCTTTGTCAATAAAAAAAAATCAGAATTATCATGGAGAATAGCAGGAAATATGAGATGACCCGTATATATGATTCGATTAAATTCTGAATAATAAGGAATACTACTTTCTTTTTTACCAAAAAGGTTCAAACTTTTGTGTTTCACTTGATTATTATTTACTGTATTTACTGAAAGGCTAGAAATATATCTTCCTTCAGCAGAAAGAGAATGAACGTTCGTTTGATCTTGATCCTTGTGGAGTGAAAAAGGGACTGCACTGGATCTGCACGAGCCTCCTGATAATATCCACAAATGACTTGTTTTTGGTAAAAGATGTACATTACTATATGTAAATTCCGGCGCATGGTATACATCAGTACTCCAGTGCATTTCCCCCTCTGAGTCAGAATAAATATGTTTTCGAACCCTCTCTTTAAAATTTAAAGTGTATGTTCCCGCGCGAATCTCAGCAATCACTTGTTCTGATTCGACATATTGATCATTTTGAACTAAAATCAAACTTTTGGGTGGAATAGTCACGTTATGTATAATATTTTCACTCCTAATAGTTACATACAAGTCGATATAACATAGAAAAGCAGGATGCCCATGGCGTGTACGTGTGGGATGAACCAAATCCTCGTTGAAT